CTTGGTTGAGACCACACATAAAAATGACATTGCCAGAAATTGAGAAGGTAAAATTTCCATTTATACATCAAAAAGGACATCCCTTTTGAGGCTAGAATAGATTTGCCTTTATACCTAACAGAATGCGGGGAAGGGTCTTTGAAAAGCCATAAGATAACGCCAAAATCTTTATAAAAAAGTTTAACTAAATATTCTAATTTTACGTAGAAATAAATGCGTTCAAGAAACACTCTATAAGATGTTGATCGTAAATGAGAGGATTGGTTGCAAAGAAAAAAGAAAATGGATTCATATTCACATACCTGGAAATTATATAAGAACAAGAATAATCTTTGATTCCTTTTTAGAAAAATAGAAATGGATTTTTTTGGAATAAAAAGACTATTCCAATTATGATACTCATAAAGAAAGAATCGTAATAAATGCAAAGACGAGGCATCTTTCACCCAATACCGAAGTGTTTGAACTAAGATTTCCAGATGGGTGGGGTAAGGAATTAATATATCTAACACATAATTTAAATGTAAGAATTTGTCTTCTAAAAAAGGAAATATTGAATGAATTGATCGCAAATTATGAGATTTGACTATTTTTTGTTTCTCTAGAGAAGCTCTTAATAGTAGGGAAAATGGAATTTCCACAATGACTGCAAATCCTTCTGATATCATTTGCGAATAAAAATTGTGTTTGTGCCCCAAAAAATCATTTTGGTTAAAATTATTAACCGAAAGAATCAAATGCTTCTGGTGATACATTCGAATAATTAAACGTTTCACAATTAGTAAACTATATTTCCTATCGCATGAAGTTTCCAACAAAATGGATTTAGTTAAACCATGAACGTATGCAAACGAAAAAATATATTCCTGAAAAATAAGTGGATAGAAAAAGTTATGTCGCCAAGAACCCTCTAGTTCTGTATAGTCTTGGAATTCGTCCATTTAAAATCAGTAATCAGTAAAAGTCAAAAGTAGGGGGTTTCTTGAGTTATCAAATGATACATAGTGCGATACAGTCAAAACAAAGTCTTTTTTTTTTAAAAAAGATACCTCGGTAAATTCATGAGCAGACTCTCTATTTTTTTCCATCTAATTCGTTGTTTTTGGTATGTAAGAAATAACACAATACGATGGTTAGAAATCCTTTATTTTTACAACCCAATCGCTCTTTTGATTTTGGAAAAAATATCTTTATCAATATACTGTTTCTTCTACACATTCATGCCCATTTCCATATGGAGAATGGAGACTCTAATAGTTAGGATTCACTAAAAAAAAAATCCACACGTGGGACAATCCTTTCCCGCATCAGGCACTAAAAATTTTTAACGTCTAATTAGATCGGGTAATCATTCAAATTACGAAGATAAGCTCGTGGCTCATTCTTTCCACAAAATTGGAACCCATAAGGCTAGGGTTCGATCCATTTATTCAATCGACCCAATTTTGAATTCATTGCATTTCTTTCCAAGAATTCAAATAAAGTTTTGTACCAATTTGATAAGAATGAAATATTCTAAGAATTCTCTATTGATACGACATGCTCTTTTTTCCATTCATTTCCTTTCAGGATCAGTCGTGGTCGTATAAATTCTACCGATAGTGTAGACGAATCCCTTGCTTCATCCAAATATGTAAAAGATCTTAGCCGCACTTAAAAGCCGAGTACTCTACCGTTGAGTTAGCAACCCCATAATAGCTATGTTATGTAGATACAATCGAGATCAACAAAATTGTATTGGAATCAAAACATTGAATTAGCAAGAAATCAAAACAAAGTTTTCGATTGGATTCCTCTTACAAACATAAAAACAAACACCAATACAACAGATTCGTAGATAAAAAATTGGATAAAATAGACAAGTAGTCTACATTTTTTAGATCCAAACATCTTATTTTGTATCAAAACAAATTCAACGAATCCTTGAATAAAAATATGGGACAGAAAACATAAAAAAACCATTTAATTTAATTTTTTTAGTTCACAATTTAATTATATTTGTTCAATACATTCTTGTCAATATGAATAAAAAAAATACAATTATTATTATTATATGATTAATCTAACACTACGCTAAATAAAATTTAAATTATGAAATCGAAATAAAAAAACAAAGAGAAAAAAATGATAGAGGAAAGCTTGTGTTGGATTGGCACAATACAGGACTAAAAAAGGGAAGAAAAAAAGTTCTACCAAATTACCTCATTATCTTTCGTTTTGCTATTTAATTATAATTAAATTTATTTTAGCGTATTTGAATTTTATTTAATAAAGAATTTTTTATTATTTATTCATTAATTGAACTTCGTTTGATTAAATTGAAATTCTTTAAAAACTTCCGCTCTCTTTAAAATATCATACACAGTTTCTGTAGGTTGAGCACCCTTTTGAATAAAATCTAGAATAGCAGGAACATTTAAATAAGTTTGATTTTTTATCGGATCATAAAAACCCACTTTCTTCAGATCTCTTCCCTCTCTTCGGGACCTAACATCAATTGCAACGATTCGATAGACGGCTCATTGGGATAGATTTAACCCCCCTCGGAAACGTATAAGAAGTTTTATCCTCGTACGGCTCGAGAAAAAGAATTTAAAGTTATTTAATGTATATATAAATTAGTTAGAATGACCAAAAATGAAAAAAATTCAACTAAGAATTAAGCCCTTTACTTTCCCCCCAAAAATCATTTGTATACTCATAACTCAAGTTGAATAACTTTCAAATAGCTCAAAAGAAAAAAATCTTTTAGCATTTTTCATTTATTGAGCAGTCTCAAATACCCTTTTGTTTTGTCTCATTTCGAATCGATTTGAATTGATCCAAATAAAATTGTTGCGACAATTAAAAAGAAAAGATATTTCCTTGTTACGGAAGCCTTTCATCTTGTTTTTTGAATCATTGGGTTTAGACATTACTTCGTTGATTTTTAATCCTTTCAAAAATGGAAGCAACATACCTTTTTGTTATTTATTTCCCTCAAAGAATCTAATCATATGAACAGCGGATTTCCGCACGATATATATAATTTAATAGATTAATAGACAAGGCTTTATCAAAACAAAATGTCCTTGGGGATTTTAAATTTGTTTGATTTTGATCCTTTCAATTTCTCTGTCAAAGATAACTTACGAAGTTGTTCCAACTTATTCTTTTGATTGACACTAACCCTAGACTCCTCTCCCTTGAGAAATAGCTCAAGACTTTCTACTCGAGCTCCATCCTATAACTATTTCCATTACACCCCACCAAATCACGTTCGAGTGGAACAAAGAAAAAGATGTCGAGTTAAGAGCATCCTTTATTAGAGAATGATGGATATAAGAATCCACAACAGATCATGTCCTTCAAGTCGCACGTTGCTTTCTACCACATCGTTTCAAACGAAGTTTTACCATAACATTCCTCGAATTTAGAACTGGTCTGCGGTTGATTCAATTATCGAATCATGAATAGTCATTGGTTCAGTTAAAACAGTTGTTACATAAATTAGATATGTAATATATCTTAAGTTTTTTTAATAATAATATTAGTTTTTTATAATTTTTGTATTTCTTAATTAATATTTTTTATACAAATTACAAAAATTAAAATTTACAATAAGACGACATCTCTAAGAGATAAGCTAAGAGAGATAAATCCATCTTTATTTTCAAACTCAACCTTTAAATAAAATATATATATTTTCTTAATAAAAAAAAGAAAAAAAAAAATAGTCTAGTAAAAATAGAATTTTTTTTAGGAGAATGAACAAAAAAGAACTAACTTACTTCTCTAATGATATATGAATATTTCGATATTATATATTCTATATCATATATAGGGGCTGGGCTGGATATATGAGAGGTAAAGGTACAACTTTGTTATAATTAAAATTCATGTAATCTATAACCCCCTGCTTGCCTAGATACCCAACAGATTCACCTGTATTAGGGTATCATTGGAGCACTTATCATTATGAATTTGTGAAATCTGTGAAAAATATATAATTTTTTTTATTCTAATCATTAGCCAAAAGAGGAAAACTCTAGCCAATCTTACACTTTAGATACTTTATAAACATAAGATACTTTATAAACATAATAAATATAAACAGAAAAGAAAAAAACGGGTTTCTTACTATTAATTAGACTCTGGGACGAAAGGATTCGAACCTCCGAATAGCGGGACCAAAACCCGATGCCTTACCACTTGGCCACGCCCCACTTCGATCTCTATTCGACACTCATAAACACTAATATTGTTGTTGATTATTCGTCAATTCCAGCCCAACTATCTAAAGAATCCATTAGATTCTGTTATTTAGTATTTTAACTCCGACACATGTAGACATAGAAAAATGAATTTATTGATCATTACCAAAAATTCTATTAAGATATTATATGAAAGTAGAATTTCTTCTATTCTCCATTGAGAATGGAAGGTTTTTTTATTGAGTGAATAAGTTCAAAAAAACGAAGAATTTTTCTTTTTTTTTTTTCCTTATCTATCAATAACTTAATCAAAATACAATTAAAAAAAAATGTCTGTTATGCTTAATATCTTTAGTTTGATCTGTCTTAATTCTGCTCTTTATTCGAGCAGTTGTTTTTTTGCCAAATTACCAGAGGCCTATGCTTTTTTGAGCCCAATTGTCGATTTTATGCCAGTCATACCTCTACTTTTTTTTCTCTTAGCCTTTGTTTGGCAAGCTGCTGTAAGTTTTCGATGAGGTCTTTCATCTTATCCTATAAAAATGTCAAAATGAATGCTTTTTTCGAGAAAGAGGATTATAATACTAAACACAAGTGGGTATAAATATAAATAAATTATTGATAAGTAAGAAAATAATAGATAAGATAATAATAACTTAAATTTTTATTTAGTATTTCTATTACAATTACAAAAAAAAGTCGATTTTGATATTTTCAAAAACGACTTTAGGTGTCAAACCAAATATCAAATTATAAGATATGCGGTATAAAAATAGAGAATCTATTCTCTTTTTCAAAAAAAAAAAAAAGATCTTGGAGATTTGTAATGCTTACTCTCAAACTCTTTGTTTACACAGTAGTGATATTCTTTGTTTCTCTCTTTATTTTTGGATTCCTATCTAATGATCCAGGGCGTAATCCCGGCCGCGAAGACTAAAAAAGGGTTTTTGCTTGATTTTTCATCTCTCTTTTTTTTTTATAATTTAAGATTTTTAAAAATTAAACTGAAAATATATTATACAAAATGTCGAATTCTAATTAAAAAGAAATTAGAAAGAAAAAAATATAAAAATAGATTATTATTATATAAAATATATAAATAAATATATTATATAAAGAATATTAAGATTAAGCTTTAATCCTCATGTAAATGGAACACGGAAAGAGAGGGATTCGAACCCTCGGTACGAATAACTCGTACAACGGATTAGCAATCCGACGCTTTCGTCCACTCAGCCATCTTTCCCCCTTGAAAATAAAATATTCAAATACAAATATTAAAAAAAAAAGAAATTAGAAAAGTTTTTATTTCTTTATATGTCAAAAAATATGTAATGTAATAAAGTCGAATCAAGAATTAATAATCAAAAATTTTAGAAAAAAAAATTGGATATAATTATCTAGATAATTATATATAGTATATATATAGCATAACAATAACAATAACATTAATAAATACAAATTTTTTTTAAAAATAAAAAAAACGATTCCATTTTAATATATATAAAAAATAAAAAAGACTTAATATACAATACAATATAAAAGAAATTATTAAAAAAAAATCGATTATATATAAAAAACAAAAGAATAAAAAATAATGCTAGAATGCATATTAATCGAAAAATAGACTATATACTATTAAATATATAAAGAACTATTAATAAAGATACTATTAAATAGATTAAAGAAAGACTTTTTCGACCGAAAAAAATGTGATTCCCGCGGCCTGGCCTGATCAGTAATTCGCCAGGCCCTTTGATTTTTAATAACATAACATAAATTTTTAATTTATTTGGATATTTTATTTATCTGATTAGAGCGTTATCCATTTTCTTGAACCGTATCTCAAAACTAACTCCCTCAGTAAAAAACCAAACTTTTTTATTTTATTTGTGAGTTTAAAATGAAATTATTTAACTATCTTTTCAGAATCTCACTTAATCCTCCTACGAAAAAGGCCACTATTATAAATTTCATGATTCTTTTATGAGCCTATCTTGATTACATTATGTCCAGTTTCGGTGTTCGACAAAAGTGATATTTCGATACAATAATCGAACTGTAGCGGGTATAGTTTAGTGGTAAAAGTGTGATTCGTTCTATATAACCCTTTAATAGTTAAGGGGTCTACCGGTTTGATTACTATTCCGATCATAAACTTTATTTCTAAAAAGGAATTAATTCCTTACCTTCAATAAAAAATTGGAAGAGAATTATACATTCTCGTGATTTGTATCCAAAGGTCAATTAATTAAAAATTGAAATTTTGGATTATGAAATTATGAAACATGAATTTTTTGTAATTGGAGGACTATTTCCAATTAAATGAGTATAAGTAAGAAATCCATGGGTAAAGATATAAAAAAGGGTTTCTAATCGTAACTAAATCTTCATATTCTTTTTTTTTAAGAAAGCGAGATAAACTGGCTATTAAATGATAACTTTAGTTTACTAGAGGCTTCAATCAACATATTTTTTTTAGCTCGGCAGAAACAAAAAACTTTTCCTTAGGATTCTTTCAACTAGAAATAAAGAACGAAGTAACTAGAAAGATTGTTTGAATCTCCTCTTCTCGAAGGATAATCTAGAAAGCAAGTTGTTTCGAATTGAATGCATTCATACAAAAAGCTAACATAGATTTTATGGGTGAAATTTTTATCTGGGAATTTACCCATTTTCCATAAAGGAGCCGAATGAAATCAAAGTTTCATGTTCGGTTTTGAATTAGAGACGTTAAAAATGAAAAACCAGCGTCGACTATAACCCCTAGCCTTCCAAGCTAACGATGCGGGTTCGATTCCCGCTACCCGCTCTAGTCTATAAAAATTAATGCATCATTATTATATTAAGTTGAATATGCAATTAAAAAAAGGGTATTATCTCATATACAATCCGATTTCTTTTTCAGAACACTAAATATGAGAATCCGAGAATCAAAGTCAAAAACGCGAAAAAATCGGAATGAAATGAAAAGCGTCCATTGTCTAATGGATAGGACAGAGGTCTTCTAAACCTTTGGTATAGGTTCAAATCCTATTGGACGCAATTTATTTCCATATGTTTTTTTAGATAGATATCTTATAGCAAGAAAGGTCTTTTTTTCATATATATAAACTTATTTATTTAATATATAAATATAAAATATAAATATATAAAAAAGTTTAAGAGGGATCCATTTCTTTATGCTTGTTCCTGAAGTAGAAAGCGTTCCATCTGTTCTTGAATAGCTTCTTTTAAAAGGGCTTCCGCTTCCTCAGTAAATGTTTTGGTAGAAGAGATAATTTCTTGGAATTGCGATTTGTTCGTT